AGGGTCCCAAACGAATTGTCCTTTTCGAAAAAAGACTTGTTCTTTGGAAGATCTATCTCGTCCCGGGTACTCCATGGGTTCACTCTGCAAGAACTCCCAATCATTCTCTTGAAGCTCATCCTCTTCATCATATCCATCATCCCCTTCACCATAAAATGCATAATCAAAATATTCATCATTAACTTCATCAGAAATGATCGGCTTGCCCCGAAATGAACCGGCCCAATAGGGAAATTCCAATTCATTGGGCCTTTCGATCCAATCAAATAGAAAGCCCCAAGGTTGCCATATTCTAGGAGCCCAAACTATGTGATCGACTACATCCTCCGCTAACTGTTGCGGGTCGGTGCCTTCTGCCCATTCTTTAAACTCCGATTCATAGAGAAATCTACAATCAAAGATAGAACGAGATCCATTTTCCATCATCTCTAAGGGATTCCTTGGTTCGGGCCGAAGAAGCGAGGATCCCCCCATAGCGCCTTCTACTACTTCTAATAGGCCATCAACTAGATCAGAATCCGTCTCGACGAGTCTATAAGAAGTGATCCAATTTTTTTCATCGGGTCCGGGCAGAGACCAAAGATCTTGAGCGACCGATCCGGCAGAACAACTCAAAAGATAAAGAAGTATCGTTAATTTCTGCATGCTCGTTCCAAGTTCGAAGAACCATTTGTACAAATAAGGATCCCCTTCGTAACATGATTGCTTCTTCATATAGATAGATATAGGATCTATAAGGCAGCAATTATTTATAAGTACATTTTGTGCAACAGCCCTTCCTATCTGATAGAACAGGATCCCATGATCCGGAACCGGTCTTACATGGGCTCGCAACTCCCAAGTTTGTCTATGAAGAGCGAATCTAATTGTATTAGTGTCTATAATTGATTTCTTCTGTGTAATACTAATCGATAGGGCCTCATTGGTAATTGCTACAAGATCTCGTGCATTGTAACCCAGGGCTATGGACCCGAATCCATTAGTATGGAACATTTTCTTTTCCAAGTGAAATCCCCTAGTATATAAAAGGGTGAAAACGCGCTTTCGTTGTTGTGGAATAAGAAGCCTTCGTATCTTAATGCATGTATTTAATTTATTCGGAGCTATTAGAGCGGGATCCACTTTTTGGGGAATATGAGTCGAAGCAATAACCAGAATATCTCTGGTGGACCGTCTTTCACAATTCCCGGAGAGAGAGTTCAATAATAAACCGAGGGACTCCGACTCATCCACATACAGATCATGAATGTTTGGAATCCATACTATGCAAGGAGACATTGTTCTTGCCAATTCGAATTGCAAGTTGATAGAAGCTAAATCTATTTCCAACTCGATGATATACCTAAGTATCTCATCATCCACCGTATACTCCTCCCTCAGCTCCGGGTCCGAGTCCAAGTTCGAATAAATATAGTCACGATCATCAATATCATCCACATATTTAAGCGCATCCATATATTCCTTAGCAGGATCGCTATCATCATCAATACCATCAATATCCACATCATCAAGCGCTTCCATATAGTCCTCCGGATCGAGATCATCAATAACTATTTTCAAATCCAGCTTGTTCAGAAATACCCTAATGAAAGGAAGATAGGAGTTTGTCGCTAGGGATTTGACCAAATAGGATCGTCCAGTTCCTATAGGACCTATCACTAAAATCCCCCTAGAGGGGGATAGGGCTAGGCGAAACGAAAAGGGTTTTAGTTTTCCATGAGATGGGAAATGAAAACTATTAGCCCCACACGAGGTTTGTGAATAAGTGATTGTCTGATAATGAGCAAGGAATATCCGTCTTTCTGCTAAACAGGATGTATTGAACTCATAATTCATTAGATCCTTTTGATGAATGTCAACTAAGTATCGTAAGTAAATTGCTCCCGCTTGTTCAAACATTTGATAACCATAGTCACTCTTTACTAAACGATCAATATGAGTCAGACTCCATAGAATTTGATCAATCCCTTTTTCTGGCCTTAAGGTGGAGAAATGAAACGAGTAAACTCTCTCTTCATCCAAAAACCAATCACAGGTCTCGATCCAGGATTCTATTTCATCATGAATCTGAAACCTTTGCCCTTTTCTTATCCATGAATAGATCTCTTTACTTGTATGACTTATATGTCTCGTATTTCTCGAAAAAATGATTCGATTGATGGGATTTGGTATGATACTTATGAGATCGATGAGATTGAAAAATATCTTCTGTATAAATTTGACCCCATAAGCGGGACCGCCACCAAATAGCGCAAAACCCAGTATTTCTGCTAGAAAATCTTCTAATTGTTCCCGAGCAACTAGAAAGATATTCTTTAACCAGAAAGAATTCGGTTCAGGTTTAGGATACCCATCCACAAGTTTGTACACCTCAATCGTGTATGATGGAATCGTCAAAGATTTTATCCTCGCGAACTCTGTCTGTAACTCACTGGAGTCTAGGGAAACAAAGAAAAGAAGTACCTGAACGATACATCCAGCAAGAAGAAGAAGGAAAAGGCTTGAATAGAGGAACTCCCGAATATTTGGGAAGCTCAGATGTGTCGATATCAATGGTGACTCATTATTTCGATGAATAATTTCTTCGACCCGAAGAAGCCTACGGAAACACTTCCACGAAATATCACTTGAAATCTCACTTATCGGTGCCCACAACCCCCACAACTTTAGCTTAAGAGCTTGCCATTTTAACTTAAGAATTCGCCATGCTGATCTGTGCATAATATAATTTAAAATGGATACAAATTTGTGACTGCTACTTAGCATCGGCAATAGGTCTGAAAAAGCATCTAAAAATACCAAATTTAGATATTTGTACCCTGTCGAAGTAAAGAACCATGGCATATATGTTTGGAATAGATTCCATTTTGAGATAGTTGAAAAAGCACTATCTCGTTGAAAGGTTCTATCCATCTGCCCGCCTTTCTTTAGCCAATTTCGCCAAAGACGCAATTTTTTACTCGTTTCGGATGGTAAATATTTCTCAGAACGTGCGGTGTGAATCAAACCCATGTTTGAATTGAAATGGAGATACTGATGCAAGTTCTTCCTTTCTGAATCAGATAGATTCATATCTGAAAGAGGCTGACAATAAGTTCTTTCAAAATTGACTATTTCTTCCTCTGTTAGAGGTGTTCCAGAAATGTCTGCGATCGAGTAAAAAGTTTTACGAAGGAATAGATCGGATCGAATTGGAAAATGGAAAGATTTGTACAAGTTATACCTTTCGTTAACCCTTTGTGGAAAATCGTTAGGTATGAATATGTTAGATACCTGTGACTCGATTGGTGAAGTAGTATCTCTCTCCAAAAAAGCATGTTTTTTTTTATCGACGCACAAAGAAAATTTTTTGTTGCGAATGAACAAGATATTGAGGAATTGTCTATACGTAAAATCATAATTCTTGATACGGGCCTTTTCCATATAAAAAGGGAATCTTTTGTTACAATAGAAGAAGTGGTGTGGATTATTCAAGAATCGAAGTCGATTTGCTTTATAAAAAGAAAATATCAATGAACTTCTATGAAATGCTTTTACGGGATTCAGCCAATTTTCTTGATCGCAGGATATTATTGAGAAGTAGGAATCCGTGTTATCAAAGGATTTCCTGCGATTCTTTCTAGTATGGGAGTCAATCATCCACTTCCACTTTGGTATCTTATTGAACAAAAAGGGTGATATTGTTCCTCCGTTGATCAAGAATTTCGATTTTTGGGAAGTATCATGATCATCCGCTTTGCTTTTTTTCAAATGAACGATTGGAAGACCTAGTGATTTTAACAACGGATTGCAGAGTTGATCATTCGGACCTTTCAATTCATAAATGTGGATCTCGGACCTATGAATGGGCATATTCCCTAAACTCACAAAGAAAAAAGGAAGTGAGTTAGACAAAAAGAGAATCAGCTTTGAAAATGACTTAGCCATTTCTTTTTTGTTGATAACCTTAGACCAATCAATCCAATATTGATTAATACGTAATCGATCGAAGACTACTTGAACTTGAAAACAGCTTTTCTGCTCCGAAACGAAATGTTCCTGGAAATTATTGCTCCCGTCGAACCATTTGTATCTATATGCATCAGGATCCCGATTCATGGATCTCTCGCTTCGAGAAATCAAAATAAGAGAATCGAGCCATTTCTTCTGATTCTTTTTCAAATTCGATAAATGTCGGTTGATCATATATTTCATTATAGTTCTATGATTCAGAGTATCGTTTCCTATTTGATCCCTTTGAATTCTATATTCGAAGTTGTGATCGGATCTATTTATTAAAAAGAATCGAGTCAATACATTTCTTATGTACCCATAAGTGCTATATTGGATTTGAATCAGATTTCGGATCAATATATATTGATTGACTGCCTCCATTATGTTGTTGCTAGCAAATACCACTATTTTTTCTTTTGTATCTTTAAAATAATTCCCGCAGGAGATCCGAAGCCATTTTTTTCTGATCCTTCGATCAAAAGATTCATTCTCTTCATCAAAAATAGGAGGTAGAACCAATAAAGATTTCTTTTTCGATTCATCCCTGGAGTTGAATACCTCATTCAATAATTGTTTTTTATCAAATTCGTAGGAATCAATAGAAAAGGCGAATCCCTTTTGCAGATCCGGCTCGGTTATTGATAGAGTGAATAGATCTGCCATTTCTTGAAACCTCTCTTCGGATTCAAAATCGTGGTGTAACGCGTATCCCCCCCTGTTCCGGTCATGGAATAGATGAAATAAATAAAAAAATGGATTTTTGTTCAAGAATGAAATCTTATTGGAACTCTCCATATTCGGTTCATCATTCGGAATCATACCACATCCCCGATCTGATGATATAGGATGAATTGAGACGGTCTTTTGTAAATACGTAATTATCTTGAATATATTAACCATTTCCTTATTTTCCGATCGCCTGCAGGGAACAAAAGAAACATCTTGTTCTTTCTTCAACAATTTCTGATCTCTAGTGGACCTCTCAGTAGGATTTGAACCCAGATGAA